AAGAAAATAGAATAAAAAAATTTAACAGAGTAATTAAAGTTAAAGAGCGATGAAAAAAAAAAAAGAGAAATAGAAAAAGGTTTTTTAAGTATTACCTCTTGTGTAATATAACATAGTAATTATTGTTTTTCCATTGGGAGAGATGGCTGAGTGGACTAAAGCGTCGGATTGCTAATCCGTTGTACGAATTATTCGTACCGAGGGTTCGAATCCCTCTCTTTCCGGTTCCGTTGATTATTTGGTATTTTTTTACCTTTCAAATTTTTGAATTTAAATTTAATAGTTAAAGATGTAGAATAGATAAAAATGCTAAAAATATTTAAATAAAAATATTTAAAAGCAAATCAAAACTCTTATTTTTTATTCTTCGCGGCCAGGATTACGCCCCGGGTCATTAGATAAAAATCCAAAGATGAAGAGAGAGACAAAGAATATCACTACTGTGTAAACAAAGAGTTTGAGAGTAAGCATTACACAATCTCCAATTTTGGTTTGGAAAAAAAGAAAATAGATTCTCTATTTTTATACCCTATATCACAATAATTTTGATCACAATAATTTTGATCACAATAATTTTTATATCAAGAAATGAAGTAGTTTTTAGAAATAGAAAAGATTTTTTTTAAATTCATTTGTAATAAGAGTTGAGTCTTTCATTGCCAAGAATTTGCCTTCACACCTACAATTAGATATTGTGGAGGACTCTTATAATTATAATTTATAATATAGGGCTCCCTTTCAAGTTCAAGGGAATGGAAAAATGTTTAGAATGAGTAATATCGAATAGGGTAAGCCCCATTTGATTTTTCGTGTCTATATAATAACTTGAATGCTTGAATTGGGGGAGGGCTTATACTATAAGACTTATCTGATCTTATAAATTGTTAGAATTTTTTTTTCTTGAATAAATTATTTTAGGACAGTATTAAAAACCTCATCGAAAACTTACAGCAGCTTGCCAAACAAAGGCTAATAGAAAAAAGAGCACAGGGATGACTGGCATTACATCTACAATTGGATTCAAAAAAGCGTAGGCTTCGGGCAATTTTGTGAAGAAAAAACTGCTTGAATAAATAGCCGAATCAAAACAGATACAAAACAAACTCAAAATATTAAGCATAATCCAATTTTATTCTTGAAGATATTTATTCTTGAAGATAATTCTATTTTGATTGAGTTATTAAAATATTGAGTTATTAAAATATTATTAATGATGATATCAAAATTTATTTATATAAAATAAAAATAAAGTAAGATAGACAAAAACCCTTATTGATGAACCTCACTCAATCAAAAATCCTTCAATTCTCAAATCAAAAAAGAATAGAAGGAATCATATTTTCATACAATATCTTAATTGAATTATATATTATGATCAATAAATTTAGTTTAATTCTATATCTACATATATTCAAATCTGAGCAATAAACTAATCTATTTCATAAGATATTTATTGGAACGGGAATTGACGAAGAACTAATACCTATATTAGTTTTTATTAGTGTTGAGTTGAATAGAAATGGGGCGTGGCCAAGTGGTAAGGCAACGGGTTTTGGTCCCGCTATTCGGAGGTTCGAATCCTTCCGTCCCAGCGTACCTATTCTATACATAAAAAAAACTTACCGGCTTTGGCAACCTTTTTATTATTAAGAGAATAGCAATTCTTCTTTCGTTTCATATTTTTAATAACTTTTCTTGGACTAATTTATTTTTCAAAAAGTGGATTGTGCTCAAATAATATGGAAATGGAATTGAATCTATCTTTTTTTTTTCAGGGACGGGGGAAACAGATATTAAAATTCAAATTCAAAACAAAAAAAGTTGAACGGTTTTTTAATCACATTCTTATTTCCTCTTATCTCTTCCTATTTACGTTAGTTACTGAGAAAAAAGTTTTACGTCTCACACCTTACAATGATACACATTTTGAATGCAATTTTTATCTACTTATATATATACCAACGAATCCTTTATCGAATCGTTACAAGTGATGTTTGATTACGAAGAAAAGGAAGAGCTGTTTGGAAAGTGGGTTTTTATGATCCACTAAAAAAGAAAACTTATTTAAACGTTCCTCCGATTCGATATTTCCTTTAATTTGAAAAGGCACTCAAACGACAGGAACTGTTCATGATATTTTAAATTAAAGAAGACAGGGGTTTTTACGGATCTTTGTCTTAATTAAAGATACTGAATTTAATGAAATACAAAAAAAAGGGGGGTGTGGGTAGTTTGTATATATATATAGCTTAGCTTTGTATAAACTTTTCTATACTATCCCTTCCTTCACTCTTGTTCTATTTATATCTATCTTATTTTTGAAAGTTCTTATTTCATTTTATTTATCCTTTTACCTACAGTGGTTTTGTTTGTATTTATGTGGATATTAGTGCCAATCCAATACAAGCCCTTAGTTTATCTGTTCTTAGTTTTTTTATTCTAATTAAAAAGAATTATTCTATTCTAATTAAAAGAATAATTAAAATTAAAAGAATAATTA